TAGCCAGAAAGGCTATTTCAATAGCAGCATCAAAAATGCCTATACGAACTCAATTCATTATTTCGGGATAATAATTAGAACCAAAGGAAAGAGGTCTTTAGGATGAAAAAAAAAAAGAAACCTACAATTGCAATTTTTTTTTTTGAACACAGAATATTTCTTTTTTTACTTCAACCTTTGGACTGAAAGAACAGAGAAAAAAAATGATATGATTCAACCTCAAACCCATTTGAATGTAGCCGATAACAGCGGAGCCCGCGAATTGATGTGTATTCGAATCATAGGAGCTAGTAATCGACGATATGCTTATATTGGTGACATTGTTGTTGCTGTAATCAAGGAAGCAGTACCAAATACGCCTTTAGAAAGATCAGAAGTGATCAGAGCTGTAATTGTACGTACTTGTAAAAAACTCAAACGTAACAACGGTATGATAATACAGTATGATGATAATGCTGCGGTTGTCATTGATCAAGAAGGAAATCCAAAAGGAACTCGAATTTTTGGCGCAATCGCCCGGGAATTGAGACAGTTAAATTTCACTAAAATAGTTTCATTAGCACCCGAGGTATTATAAGACGAGACCATGATATAGATATATTATTTGTGAATGAAATAGATTAATTAATAGATTATGTCTCACGCATATACCTTTTGTAGTAATTATTATATTTGTAGTAATTATTATATATATTATATATATTTCTAATTAAATAATAATATACAATTATATATTAAATATTCTATTAATTTTTTTTTTTCTTTCTATTTTAGTAAAAATCAAAAAATAATTCTATTTTTTCAAAAAAAATAGAATTTTTCATTTTTATAATATTTCATATTTTTATTTCATTTTATAATATTATATTTATAATATAATATTATAAAAAATATTATATATATATATAATTATATATATATATAGATATATATATATAGTAATATATATATTATATTCAATATTAGATATTTTATTGAATAAAAAATATAAAAAAGAGCATGTTGATTATATCGAAAGTCAGGGGCAACAATCATTTTTGTTTATCATGGGTAAGGACACCATCACTGATATAATAACCTCTATACGAAATGCTGACATGAATAGAAAAGGAACGGTTCGAATACCATCTACTAACATCACCGAAAACACTGTTAAAATACTTTTACGAGAGGGGTTTATTGAAAACGTGAGAAAACATAGGGAAAGCAACAAATATTTTTTAGTTTTAACTCTACGGTATAGAAGAAATAGGAAAGGATCATATAAAACTATTTTGAATTTAAAACGGATCAGTAGACCTGGTCTACGAATCTATTCTAATTATCAACAAATTCCTAGAATTTTAGGAGGGATGGGGATTGTAATTCTTTCTACTTCTAGAGGTATAATGACAGATCGAGAGGCTCGATTAGAAAGAATCGGCGGAGAAGTTTTATGTTATATATGGTAATCTTTCTGATATCCGAATTATATGAGAACTTCTATACATTTTTGTGAAAAAAAAAAGAGAGAGAAAACACAGGTTTCTAATATCACTCCTCATACATTAATGAATGCGTGAAGGGGGTTTAACTGGAAAGGAATAAAATAAAATGGATTCATGAGGGTTTAATTACTGAATCACTTACCAGGGGTATGTTCCAGGTTCCTTTATATAATGAAAATATGATTCTAGGCTATGTTTCCGAAAGGATTCGACGTACTCTTATTTTATATGTATACGACCGCGAAAGTAAAAATGGAAGTATAATTAATTAGACTGTTTTTTAACTTAACATTCTTTTTTTTTTTTTTGGGGGGGGGGTACAATTAGAAGTTAAAAATTGAAGGAAACCATATTTTCTTCCAATAAATAGATTCGGGATTAAGTTAAGGAATGACAAATATGAAAATAAGGGCCTCTGTTCGTAAAATTTGTGAAAAATGTCGATTGATCCGTAGGCGGGGGCGAATTATAGTAATTTGTTCCAATCCAAGACATAAACAAAGACAAGGATAATATTTCCACAAAAAAAAGAGGGCTTCCATTCTAAAGGACCGGATGCACAAATCAAATAAATTTATATTAATATTATATTAATAATATATATAAATATATATATAAATATAAAAATTGATAGAAAGAAATAGTACAATTAATATAGAAAAATAGAATATTAATTATAGTTAGAAAAGAAAATAGTAAAGGATCTGTTTTTGACATGAAATGGATATATCCATATATCTCGGACTTATATTTATGAAATAATAAAAAGATAATAAAATATGGCAAAACCTATACCAAAAATGGGTTCACGTAAAAATGGACGTATTGGTTCGCGTAAGCATGCGCGTAAAATACCAAAGGGAGTTATTCATGTTCAAGCTAGTTTCAACAATACCATTGTGACTGTTACAGATGTACGGGGTCGGGTGATTTCTTGGTCCTCCGCCGGTACTTGTGGATTCAAGGGTACACGAAGGGGGACACCATTTGCCGCTCAAACCGCAGCAGGAAAT